TAATCCCGATCTAGCGGATATTTCTATTCCAGCAAATGATGACGCTATAGCTTCAATTCGATTCATTCTTAACAAATTAGTATTTGCAATTTGTGAGGGTCGTTCTAGCTATATACAAAATTCTTGATTAATAATAAGATAAATAAATCAATTTTTTTTGAGGGAGGGGCTCCCTGTATTTCGATTTAAAAAATGGGTTACTACTCCTGAATTGTACAAAAGAAAAAGAGATAAAAAAACCGGGGATATTGTGTGATTAGTTTAGTTGGTATCCAAAACTAAAATATAAAATTAAAGTAAATAAATAAGTAAAAAAAAAGGGGGGGATCTTGAATCAAAATAATTTAAAGTTCTTATTTCTGTCAGAGGGCAATATGAATGTTTTATCATGTTCCATCAACACACTAATAAAAGAAGGGTTATATGAGATATCTGGTGTAGAAGTAGGCCAACATTTCTATTGGCAAATTGGGGGTTTCCAGGTCCATGCCCAAGTCCTTATTACTTCTTGGGTTGTAATTGCTATCTTATTAGGTTCCGCAGTTCTATCGATTCGCAATCCACAAACCATTCCAACTGACGGCCAAAATTTCTTTGAATTTGTCCTTGAATTCATTCGAGACGTGAGTAAAACCCAGATTGGAGAAGAATATGGTCCATGGGTTCCCTTTATTGGAACCCTGTTTTTATTTATTTTTGTTTCTAATTGGTCAGGAGCCCTTTTACCGTGGAAAATTATCCAGTTACCTCAAGGGGAGTTAGCGGCACCAACGAATGATATAAATACGACGGTTGCTTTAGCTTTACTCACATCAGTAGCCTACTTTTATGCGGGTCTTAGCAAAAAAGGATTAGGGTATTTCAGTAAATACATTCAACCAACTCCAATTCTTTTACCCATTAACATCTTAGAAGATTTTACAAAACCCCTATCACTTAGTTTTCGACTTTTCGGAAATATATTAGCCGATGAATTAGTCGTTGTTGTTCTTGTTTCTTTAGTACCTTTAGTGGTTCCTATACCTGTCATGTTCCTTGGATTATTTACGAGCGGGATTCAAGCTCTCATTTTTGCCACTTTAGCTGCGGCTTATATAGGTGAATCTATGGAAGGTCATCATTAACGATTTTTTTTCAACTATTCTTTTTTAGGTTAGCCCAATTATAGAATAGATAGTTGGTTTACGTTATGTAAGAAACACTTGTATATGTGATATTGACTAGGTATATATGAGTTAAAGATCTATATAATCTGAATCTGCCCTACTACTTTTGTGAATTTCGATTTAGATAGGGATTCGATTAGAAGTTCTTCCTTTTTATCTGTGAATTGGCTGAAAAAAATGATAAAAAAAAAGAACGAAGAATTCAAAGAATGGTTCACAAAATAAAAAAGAAATGGCATCAAAAAGTCGTATATATATATTATGAATTTTTTCAAATCCTGTGGATAGGAACTACTATCAAAGTAATTCTTATGATTCAATAATTTTATTATATTATTTCAATTCAAGTTTTTGGTTATTTTGGCTGGATGAATCTTAGCGATTACTTAATTAGAATTACGTCCTAAGTCGTTGGATGATTGTATCATTAACTATTTCTTTATTTTGGTGTGAGGAACTTATCATGAATCCACTGGTTTCTGCTGCTTCGGTTATTGCTGCTGGGTTGGCTGTTGGGCTTGCTTCTATTGGACCTGGAGTTGGTCAAGGTACAGCTGCGGGTCAAGCTGTCGAAGGTATCGCGAGACAGCCTGAGGCAGAAGGAAAAATACGAGGTACTTTATTGCTTAGTTTGGCCTTTATGGAAGCTTTAACAATTTATGGCCTGGTTGTAGCATTAGCGCTTTTATTTGCGAATCCTTTTGTTTAATCCTATAAATCACAAAATTCTGGATTTTTTTCGCAGTTTTTTTAATTCTATCAAGATTTAACTCCTACAATTATTCATTGAGACAACAATCCTCGGGAAGGACTAATTTGAGGATGGGGAATTAGCACATCGATTCGCTTTCTTCCTTCCCCTTATTCTTTTCGTTTAATAGAAACTTTTTTTTAAGGAGTGTTGCGAAAAAAGGAGGTTTAGGTTTTTTGAACTTGACATAAAACTTGGTCTCAAATTCTAGCTTAATTCTAATAAGTCTCATTATTATTATTGAAAATTAAAAATTTTGGAAAATCTATTTGTAAATAGAATAGGTTTTTGATTCTGTTTACAAATATCCAAATAGGTAAATTAAATTATTAAATTAAAATTTCTTTTTATTGAAAATAAAAAGAATAAAAAAAAAGGACAGAGTTCTTTTTTTTATAGTTTAGCTAGAAGAGGAGATTATATGAAAAATTTAACCGATTCTTTCGTTTACTTGGGTCACTGGCCATCCGCCGGGAGTTTCGGGTTTAATACCGATATTTTAGCAACAAATCCAATAAATCTAAGTGTAGTTTTCGGTGTATTGATCTTTTTTGGAAAGGGAGTGTGTGTGAGTTGTTCATTT